TAAATAGTATTGACAGTGAGAGTTTCAGTATACAAACTAGCGCAAATGGAAATGATTTCCATATGATAGGAAATTCTAATGATCTCGATACAAGTCAAAAATACAGACATTTGTGGGTTCAATGCGAAAATTGTTATGGATTAAATTATAAAAAATTTTTTAGGTTAAAACTGAATATTTGTGAACAATGTGGATATCATTTGAAAATGAGTAGTTCAGAAAGAATCGAACTTTTGATTGATCCAGACACTTGGGATGCTATGGATGAGGACATGGTTTCCGTGGACCCGATTGAATTTCATTCGGAGGAGGAACCTTATAAAGATCGTATTGATTCTTATCAAAAAAAGACAGGGTTAACCGAGGCGGTTCAAACAGGCATAGGTCAACTAAAGGGTATTCCCATAGCAATTGGGATTATGGATTTTCAGTTTATGGGGGGCAGTATGGGATCCGTAGTAGGCGAGAAAATCACCCGTTTGATTGAATATGCTACTAATAGATCTTTACCTCTTATTATAGTGTGTGCTTCCGGAGGAGCGCGCATGCAAGAAGGAAGTTTGAGCTTGATGCAAATGGCTAAAATATCTTCAGCTTCATATAATTATCAATCAAATAAAAAGTTATTCTACGTATCAATCCTTACATCTCCTACAACCGGTGGAGTGACTGCCAGTTTTGGTATGTTAGGAGATATCATTATTGCCGAACCTAACGCCTACATTGCATTTGCGGGTAAAAGAGTAATTGAACAAACATTGAATAAGACAGTACCCGATGGTTCACAAGAAGCTGAGTATTTATTCCATAAGGGCTTATTCGACCCAATCGTACCACGTAATCCTTTAAAAGGTATTCTGAGTGAGTTATTTCAGCTTCACGGTTTCTTTCCCTTGAATCAAAATTCAATCAAGTAGATCGTTTAATTCAGTTCTTTTTTTCTTTGAGGTGAACAAAACAAGTATTTAGTTTCTATTTATAGTAATAAGTAATCAAAAAAAATAGATAATATAAAGGTGAATAGGTACACTTATTTAGTTCTTCATTTCTTGTACCTATACCTATTATTATATACTGATAATAGATATACTTATCATAAGATATCTTTATAACAGGTACAAATATTATATTAAATCGAGGTATCCATTCTATGACAACTTTCAACTTACCCTCTTTTTTTGTGCCTTTAGTGGGTCTATTATTTCCGGCAATTGCAATGGCTTCTCTATCTTTTTATGTTCAAAAAAACAAGATTGTCTAGATTTGATGGGACCCAATCTCATCCATTTTTTTCAAGACTCGTATTTGGATCATAATACAGATATCTATTTATTTATGGGTCGGCAGATGTATGAAATGTAAAGTAAAAATATCTATATGTATGTAGATATCCATAGTGGGATCCTATAAAGGGATCTTTTTTTATATCTAACCGATTCGATGAATTACTCCGAATGGTTCACATCATAATAATAGTGCTAGTTGATGAGAGTTACTTCGGGAACAAAACAAAAAAATAAAGTCAAATTCATTTTGGTTATTCTCTCAATTCCAATAAAATGAAACAACTGGATCTAGTATGAACTGGCGATCAGAACGTATATGGATAGAACTTATAACGGGGTCTCGAAAAACAAGTAATTTCTGTTGGGCTTGTCTCCTTTTTTTAGGTTCGCTGGGATTCTTATTGGTTGGAACTTCTAGTTACCTTGGTAGGAATTTGATATCCTTATTTCCTTCTCAGCAAATCCTTTTTTTTCCACAAGGGATCGTGATGTCTTTCTACGGGATCGCGGGTCTGTTCATTAGCTCCTATTTGTGGTGCACAATTTCGTGGAATGTAGGTAGTGGTTATGATAGATTCGATAGAAAAAAAGGAATAGTGTCTATTTTTCGTTGGGGATTCCCTGGAAGAAATCGTCGCATATTCCTTCGATTCCTTATGAAAGATATCCAGTCGATTAGAATAGAGGTTAAGGAAGGTATTTATCCTCGGCGTGTACTTTATATGGAAATCAGAGGCCAGGGTGCCGTTCCCTTGACTCGTACTGATGAGAATTTGACTCCGCGAGAAATTGAACAAAAGGCTGCGGAATTGGCCCATTTTTTGCGCGTACCAATTGAAGTATTTTGAAATGAATTGAAGAATGAATGCTTTCGCAGCATTGAGTAAGGACCTCATGAATTATATTTGTTGTTATATAACAACTTAAGTTTTTTCAGGGCGCTCGTTCGAGCAAAAGCGGACGCGTATGGAACAACCAGAAAACAGAAAACAAAGTGGTTTTTGTCCACCAAAACCAGTTTTTCATACTAGTAACAAGTATACTAACTAAGTATGGATTCATCTATCTGAACAGTTCAGACTATAGAATTCATCTTTTTTTTGTCCAATAATTTTTGAATTGATATGTTAGTGTTAGATATAGATGGATCATATCTTGTAATTTCATTTTTTTTTCAATTGATGTTTTGTTTATTTTTATCCTTTCTTTTCCTTTTTGATGATCAAAAGATTGGATCGTTTATAACTAGAATCAATCATTCTATTTATCTCTTTTTTTTTGCTACTCGTTTTTGATTTCATCTTATCAATACAATATTTTCCGAAATTTCCCTCAACTATTCCCCGGCTACGGCTAGCCAGCGAAGTTTTTTGAAATAATAGATCTAAGGGGGTTCTTTTGCCCCTAAATCCAAAAAGATTCATTTGCTCGTTCGGGCATTCATCGAAAGGGTGCAATTGCTTCGAATGAAGAAATAATAAAACAAAATATTGTTTCCAGATCCAAGGACTAACCAATTAATTAAAAAGGGGGAAATAGGTCTATGGATTCAATACCTTGTTATAGAACTCATGTTTCATGGAAATATCAGATTGGATAGAATCGAGGAATGAAGTGGTTTCATTAACAATTCAAAGATTAAAAATGCCAAAAAAGAAAGCATTCAACCCCCTTCTATATCTTACATCTATAGTCTTTTTGCCCTGGTGGATTTCTCTCTCATTTAATAAAAGTATGGAATCTTTGGTTACTAATTGGTGGAATGCTGGGCAATCCGAAATTGTTTTGAATGAGATTCAAGAAAAGAACGTTCTAGAAAAATTCATAGAATTAGAAGAACTCTTCCTTTTGGACGAAATGATAAAGGAGTACCCGGATACACATATACAAAAGTTTCGTATAGGAATACACAAAGAAACGATACAATTGGTCAAGATGTACAATGAGGGTCATATCCATACCATTTTACACTTTTCGACAAATCTAATAAGTTTCGCTATTCTAAGTGGTTATTCTATTCTAGGTAATGAAGAACTTGTTCTTATTAATTCTTGGGTTCGGGAATTTATCTATAACTTAAGCGACACAATAAAAGCTTTTTCTATTCTTTTATTAACTGATTTATGTATCGGATTCCACTCGCCTCACGGTTGGGAACTAATTATTAGTTCTATATACAAGGATTTTGGATTTTCTCATAATAATCAGATTATATCTGGTCTTGTTTCCACCTTTCCAGTCATTCTAGATACAATTTTAAAATATTGGATCTTCCGTTATTTAAATCGTGTATCTCCGTCACTTGTAGTGATTTATCATTCAATGAATGACTAAAGAATGATCCACTGATATGAATCTAATCATAATGTTTTTTACTTCGTACATAAACAAACCTTTTTAATCTTACTCATTCTTTATGTTTCTATCCATCTAGGAAATTCCTCCTGGATTCCAGTAAAATAGCAGAATCGTGGATAGGGAACTCTACTAGCAACCTACCCAATTTATTGTAGAAATTTTCGGGATCAATGATTGGACCATGCAAAATAGAAATATCTTTTCTTGGATAAAGGAACAGATGACTCGATCCATTTCCGTATCGATCATTATATTTATATATGTAATAACTTGGACATCTATTTCACATGCATATCCCATTTTTGCACAACAGAGTTATGAAAATCCACGAGAAGCGACTGGGCGTATTGTATGCGCCAATTGTCATTTAGCTAATAAGCCCGTGGATATTGAGGTTCCACAAGCCGTACTTCCTGATACTGTATTTGAAGCAGTTGTTAGAATTCCTTATGATATTCAACTGAAACAAGTTCTTTCTAATGGGAAAAGGGGGTCTTTGAATGTAGGGGCCGTTCTTATTTTACCTGAGGGATTCGAATTAGCCCCCCCCGATCGTATTTCTCCGGAAATGAAAGAAAAGATGGGCAATCTTTCTTTTCAGAGTTATCGTCCTACTAAAAAAAATATTCTTGTGATAGGTCCTGTTCCTGGTCAGAAATATAGTGAAATCACTTTTCCTATTTTATCTCCGGACCCCATTACTAAGAAAGACGTTTACTTCTTAAAATATCCGATATACGTGGGCGGGAATAGGGGAAGGGGTCAGATTTATCCCGATGGGAGCAAGAGTAACAATACAGTCTATAATGCTACAGCATCGGGTATAGTAAGCAAAATAATACGTAAAGAAAAAGGGGGGTATGAAATAACCATAGCGGATGCATTGGATGGACACTCAGTCGTTGATATTATACCTCCGGGACCAGAACTTCTTGTTTCAGAGGGTGAATCCATCAAGCTTGATCAACCATTAACGAGTAATCCCAATGTGGGTGGATTTGGTCAGGGAGATGCAGAAATAGTACTTCAAGATCCATCGCGTGTCCAAGGCCTTTTTTTCTTCTTGGCATCTGTTATTCTGGCACAAATCTTTTTGGTTCTTAAAAAGAAACAGTTTGAGAAGGTTCAATTGTCCGAAATGAATTTTTAGAGCCATGTATTTCGAAACATTAAGTTGAAAAAAAAAAAGACTAAAGTTCTTGTTGATCGATGCAATTCTGTATGGTCAAAAATTATAATAAATAATGAAGGGCCTTTTGCTTGTTTTGTTTATACTGTTTTTCTTCAAGCTATTTGGAATTACTTGTATTCCATCGCTAATAATATACTAGTATACTGGCGTGTAGGTTGCGAAGA